GCGTTCCCTATTAGATTGGGATTAGACCGTGGTTTTTGGTTTGATTCGCCAAACACATCATTATTGTATACTCTTTCCTATGTATGGCGCAACCCAACCCTTCTTTTTAAAGTTTTGAATTTCTTCCTTTTTTTGAATCGAAATATCGAAAGAATGAGGAATTCCCCCTTGACAGTGATAGAGGCTGTATACGTAAATCCTATATGTCAAAAGGTGCCCAATTCGTCCACGAAAGGAAGGATATAGGTATAAAAAAAAGAATAGGTTAGGCATAATTGAATCCGCAAAAAGGGGGACGTTGAGATAGAAATACTGAATGGTAAGTTAAATAGAGTTCAAATTCGATAGAGAATATGGGTTCTATTGTCTATAACGATAGACAGATGAAATACTTTATCAATATTTTTCTGTATTCGTTTGATCTTTTGAAAAGGGGTTGGTTGAACTTGAAAACTCACTCATTGAATTGAAATGGAATAAGTTAAAAATGCATTGGATTCGGTTGGATAGTGCTGAATATTGGGTTAATCGACTCTTAGTTCCCATTCCATTTCTTGTTGAATTAATCGATCCATTTGCTACCGAGCATTTCCTTTGTATTCGACAATTTTCGCAACAAATTTTGCCATATTTCACCCTTTTTTATTATTATGAGACTCAATCCTACTGCTTCGAGCCTTGGGGATTCCACCCAAAAACCGGGACGTATCACCCAAATAATTGGGCCGGTATTGGATGTAGTCTTTCCCAAGGGCAAGATGCCCTATATTTATAACGCGCTAGTAGTCCAGGGTCGGGATACTGCCGGTCAACAAATTAACGTGACCTGTGAGGTACAACAATTATTAGGAAATAATCGAGTTAGAGCTGTCGCTATGAGTGCTACAGATGGTCTAAGTAGAGGGATGGAAGTGATTGACACGGGGGCTCCTTTGAGTGTTCCAGTCGGCGGATCGACTCTAGGACGAATTTTCAACGTACTGGGAGAGCCCATTGATAATTTAGGCCCCGTAGATACTCGGACAACGTCCCCTATTCATAGATCTGCGCCCGATTTTATTGAGTTAGATACAAAATTCTCTATTTTTGAAACAGGAATTAAAGTAGTGGATCTTTTAGCCCCCTATCGCCGTGGAGGAAAAATCGGATTATTCGGGGGGGCTGGAGTGGGTAAAACAGTACTCATTATGGAATTGATCAACAACATTGCCAAAGCTCACGGAGGTGTATCCGTATTTGGCGGAGTAGGCGAGCGTACTCGTGAAGGAAATGATCTTTATAAGGAAATGAAAGAATCCGGAGTAATTAATGAAGAAAATATTTCGGAATCTAAAGTAGCTCTAGTCTACGGTCAGATGAACGAACCGCCGGGAGCTCGTATGAGGGTTGGTTTGACTGCCCTAACTATGGCGGAATATTTCCGCGATGTTAATAAACAAGACGTACTTTTATTTATCGACAATATCTTCCGTTTCGTCCAAGCAGGATCTGAAGTATCCGCCTTATTGGGTAGAATGCCCTCCGCTGTGGGTTATCAACCCACCCTTAGTACCGAAATGGGTTCTTTACAAGAAAGAATTACTTCTACAAAAAAGGGGTCCATCACTTCTATTCAAGCTGTTTATGTACCTGCGGACGATTTGACCGATCCTGCCCCTGCCACGACATTTGCACATTTAGATGCTACTACTGTACTATCAAGAGGATTAGCTTCCAAGGGTATATATCCAGCAGTAGATCCTTTAGATTCAACCTCAACTATGCTTCAACCTCGGATCGTTGGCGAGGAACATTATGAAATTGCGCAAAGGGTTAAGCAAACCTTACAACGTTACAAAGAACTTCAGGACATTATAGCTATCCTCGGGTTGGACGAATTATCCGAAGAGGATCGCTTAACCGTAGCAAGAGCACGAAAAATAGAGCGTTTCTTATCACAACCCTTTTTTGTAGCGGAAGTCTTTACAGGTTCTCCGGGGAAGTATGTTGGTCTGGCAGAAACTATTCGAGGGTTTAATTTGATTCTTTCCGGAGAATTGGATGGTCTTCCTGAGCAGGCCTTTTATTTGGTAGGTAACATCGACGAAGCTACTGCGAAGGCTACGAAGTTAGAAAAGGAGAGTAATTTGAAGAAATGACCTTAAATCTTCGTGTACTGACCCCTAAGCGAATTCTTTGGGATTCAAAAGTCAAAGAAATCATTTTATCCATTGATGATGGAAAAATGGGTGTATTACCAAACCACGTCCCTCTTGTCACAGGATTAGATACCGGCATTTTGAAAATACGCCTTAACGATCAATGGGTCACGATAGCTCTGATGGGCGGTTTCGCTAGAATACGCAATAATGAGATTCTTGTTTTCGCACATGATGGGGAAAAGGTTAGTGACATTGATCCACAAGAAGCTCAGCAAACTCTTCAAATAGCGAAAGATAACTTGAGGGAAGCTGAGGGGAAAGTGGAAAAAACAATCGAGGCGGATCTAGTTCAAGCTGTC